TAGCAATGTATAGCGCTCAAATAGGGCCATTTTCTTCTCAGGATCTTTTACTTTTTTTCATCATGTGGGAGTTAGAATTAATTCCGGTTTATCTCCTTCTATCCATGTGGGGAGGAAAGAAACGGATGTACTCGGCAACTAAATTTATTTTGTACACGGCAGGAGGTTCTGTTTTTCTATTAATGGGAGTTATGGGTCTTGGTTTATATGGTTCTAATGAACCAACATTAGATTTTGAAACATCAATTAATCGACCGTATCCTGTGGCCTTGGAAATAATATTTTATATCGGATTTTTGATTTCGTTTGCTGTCAAATCGCCGATTCTACCTTTCCATACATGGTTACCTGATACCCACGGCGAAGCTCATTACAGTACTTGTATGCTTTTAGCTGGAATCTTATTAAAAATGGGGGCATATGGATTGATTCGGATTAATATGGAATTATTACCTCATGCTCATTCTATTTTTTCTCCCTGGTTGATGATAATAGGCACAATACAAATAATCTATGCAGCTTTAACTTCTTCCGGCCAACGTAATTTTAAAAAAAGAATAGCCTATTCTTCTGTATCGCATATGGGTTTGATACTTATAGGAATTGGTTCTATAACCGACGCAGGACTCAATGGAGCCATTTTACAAATAATTTCTCACGGATTTATTGGGGCGGCCTTTTTTTTCTTGGCAGGAACAAGTTATGATAGAATACGTCTTGTTTATCTCGACGAAATGGGCGGCGTAGCTATCCCAATGCCAAAAATATTTACGCTGTTTAGTAGCTTTTCTATGGGCTCCCTCGCATTACCAGGTATGAGTGGTTTTGTTGCAGAATTAATCGTATTGTGGGGACTAATTACCAGTCAAAAATATCTTTTCATGCCAAAAATTCTACTGACTTTTGTAATAGCAATTGGAATGATATTAACGCCCATTTATTCATTATCTATGTCACGCCAGATGTTCTATGGATCCAAGTTATTTAATGCCCCTACTTCTTATCTTTTTGATTTTGGACCGCGCGAGTTGTTTGTTTCAATCGCTATCTTTCTACCCATAATAGGGATTGGAATCTACCCGGATTTTGTTCTGTCACTTTCAGTTGAGAAGGTTGAAGTTCTTTTATCTAGTTTTTTATAGAGATTTTTCCTAAAGAAAAAATTAGATAATTTTTAAAAACTTGTTGTAGAATAGACAAAAGAATGCTTTTTTCTATTATTTCAAATAAAGTGAAAAATGAATTTTTATTTTAACCCGATATGCGCGGTCTTTGCGAGAACCGCGCGAATCACTACACTATTGGTACTGGATTCACGCAGTTCGTTCCAAAGTTTTTTATAGACAGCTCGAGTTAGTTTGTATTCGTAAGAAGCTTCCTTAACTAGACGGTAATGTAAATGAACCATAACTATGTAGCCCTATTCCTAATAGATTAACTCCAAAATAGCATATCCAAATTATCAGAAAACCTAGAACCGCCACCAGTGCGGAATTTTCACCCGGGAAATTCTTATTTGTTCGAATATGTAAATAAATAGCGAATATCATCCAAGTAATAAAGGCCCAAATTTCTTTTGGGTCCCAACTCCAATATGATCCCCACGCTTCATTCGCCCAGACTGCTCCTGAAATAATACCCGTAGTTAAAAAAAGAAATCCTAGACTAATCACACGATAACTCCAAAAATCCAATTGTTGAATTAACTGGCTCTTGTAATAATTCTTACCAGAAACAAAAGAAGTATTTCTTAAAATAGTACTTCTATCATAGCTATATTGGATTTCGTTAAATGAAAATGATTTTAAAAACCGATTACTTTTCTTTCGAAATGTAAAGACTAGAAGTGCAGCGGATAATAATGATCCACACAGAAGAGCGGCATAGCTCAATATCATCATACTTACGTGCATTATTAACCACTCAGATTGGAGCGCAGGGACTAATATTGCAGGTTTCTGTATTTCACTTAAAAGACTTGAAGTAGCAAAGCCTTGGGTAAAAATAGTACTCGAGGCGGTTATTGCACTTAGATTATTATTTTTTTTGAAATAGGCGACTATATGAATAAGGGAGAAACTCCACGAAAGAAAGATTAATGATTCGTATAAATCACTTAGTGGAAAATGACCGGAATAAATCCAACGAGTCACTAATAATCCTGTTAAACACAAAAAGGTCGGTATCATGCCCTTTTCTGATAACTCATATGGTTTTATGAGTTCAGTGACCAATAGGTTGAAAAACCAAATTGAAATGACAATTGAAACAATTGAAAAGGAAATATGATGGAATATATGCTCTAAGGTTGAAAATATCATAAAAAAAAAAAAAAGAGTAATCCCTTAATTTAAGTATATTTAAGTATAAATGAAAAGCGGGAATTTAATTCATTTTTCATTATAAGATCTATTGTCTGGTGTTTCGAAGACGGCATGCCGCTACTCGGACTCGAACCGAGATGCTCTAGCACTGCTTCCTAAGAGCAGCGTGTCTACCGATTTCACCATAGCGGCTTGTTCGAACCCATAATAGGCTATTTATATTGAATTGTCAAGATTGACAGTGTCACTTCACTGAAAAAATTTTTGAATAACAATTCAAATTCATAACAATTAGTTCCCATTTAACTTATTTCATAAATTTTTAAAAACCGAATGAATTTTCTGGCGGAACATAAAAGAAACCTTTTTTGGATTTTTCTAAAGTAAGACATTGTTTGTATATAATATTCCGAAAGTTTTCGTCTTTTATTGGTTGAGCTGAAATCAAAAAATATCTGAGAACTCTATAGTCATTCCGAGAAAGACGAGGTCAGAAAGTTATACAAGTTTTCAAAATTGAATCAATAGAGTTTCTCTCGTTAATTTGAACTAAAGATCTTATTTCTGATCTTCTCTCGATATTCTTTAAGATATATCGATAAAGAAAACATATTATTAGCATTTGAATTATAACAAAAAGGTCGATGGGGAAAATAAGACTCCCCACCAACAAAATGAAAAATAGAGTCCTAAAAAAGGGTAAAACCTTGGTTTTTCTTATTGTATTTTTTCTTAGAATTTGCGAAATTTTCAAATTCTTAATGTTCCATTTTTTCATATGAACATCCCAAAACGGAGTTTATTTCATATAGATTAGTTCAAACTAATAGAGAGTTGTAATTGAGAATTTGATAGTAAGACTGAAATGAGCCAATTTTAACGTCAAATAGATTCCGAGTCTTCCAACATTTTAGGACTTATTTGCCCGTCGCATAAAAAAACTTTTGGATTTGCCGGTAGAAAGAGATTTTCCTAATGACAAAGCTTTTAACGCTGATGAATATCCCTTCCTTTTCCAAATATTTTGACGAATACGCTTTTTTGATCTAGAAGTGCGTTTTTTTGGAACTGCCATTTCAAAATGAAGAGGTTACTCATTGTTATAGTTGGATGTGAAAGACATCTATTGTTCAAAAGAATCCTTCATTATAATTACTATTCATTATCTAGTTATTCTTTTAGTCCTTATCATCACAAATAAATCTAAATATATGAAACTTCTTCACAAGATTCCTACAAATTTTTTGTTCAAAAAGGTTTTTTATACTCTAGAAGGCTTCTAAGAACAAATAAGTTGTATGGGTTAGTAGTACTTTTATTTTTCGTTTTTTCTCCGATATTTCTATAATCAGCTATGATATATAAATCTAATTCGTGGAACTAAAAAAAAAGAATCTAAAAGATCTATCTCCAGTGCTTTTTGTCATTCGACACTGCATTTCCATGTAATAAAATCAAGTTTCATTATATATACACTCAGATATTCTAACGGTTTCTAATAACAAAAATATTTTTTTATAAACAAAAAAAAGAATCATAATCAATCTCATAAGGAATTAGTTAATAAGTTGAAAAAAACTAACTAAAACGAAACTAACTAAAAAAAAAAAACGACGAGTTATTAAGCCGATGACATTAGTGAATTTCACGATTTATATCAGAATCAAGTACTTGTGAGTTTAATTCCTGATGCTTGCTATAAAAAAAACCATTGTTAGAAAAATTTCTATTTTTATTTTTGATCTCTTCCTAAATTTGTATATTTTCAAAATACAAATATATTTAAAATAAAGAAGTATTTTTTTTTACAGAACTTGGTCATATTATTTGACCACGTCTAACTTCTTGAGTTGAATATTTGAACTATTTCGAAAAACTCAGATACAGAATTAAGTACGAGTATCAAATGCTAAATTTTTATTTACGTTAAAAATTTTTAAGTTAGTGCATATTTTGATTTTTTTTATTGATCCCTTTTGAAAGGGGTGGGGTCCAGTTAATCCGAAGCAATTAATTCAGACTAAAAAACTTTTTTTATGGAACAAACATCTCAATATGCATGGATAATACCTTTCCTTCCACTTTCAGTTCCTATATTAATCGGGGTCGGACTTCTTCTTTTTCCGTCGGCAACCAAAAGTCTTCGTCGTATGTGGGCTTTTCAAAGTGTTTTAGTATTAAGTATAGTCATGATTTTTTCGATCAATTTATCGATTCAGCAACTAAATAGCCGTGCTACCTATCAATATGTCTGGGCTTGGATTCTCAATAATGATTTTTCTTTAGAATTTGGCTACTTAATCGATCCGCTTACATCTATTATGTCAATATTAATCACTACTGTTGGAATTTTGGTTCTTATTTATAGTGATAATTATATGTTTCATGATCGTGGATATTTGAGATTTTTTGCTTATATGAGTTTTTTCAGTACTGCCATGTTGGGATTAGTTACTAGTTCCAATTTGATACAAATTTATATTTTTTGGGAATTAGTAGGAATGTGTTCCTATCTATTAATAGGATTTTGGTTCACACGTCCTGTTGCAGCAAATGCTTGTCAAAAAGCGTTTGTAACTAATCGTGTTGGGGATTTTGGTTTATTATTGGGAATTTTGGGTTTTTATTGGATAACAGGGAGTTTTGAATTTCGGGATTTATTTCAAATATTCAATAACTCGATTTTTCATAATGAGTTAAATTTTTTATTTGTTACGTGGTGCGCTGGTTTATTCTTTTCGGGTGCTGTTTCGAAATCTGCACAATTCCCCCTTCATGTATGGTTACCAGATGCAATGGAAGGGCCGACTCCTATTTCGGCTCTTATACATGCCGCTACTATGGTAGCCGCGGGAATTTTCCTTGTAGCTCGACTTTTACCTCTTTTCATTATTATACCTCAAATAATGAATTTAATTTCTTTAATAGGGATAATAACACTATTTTTTGGAGCTACTTTAGCTCTTGCTCAAAAAGACATTAAGAGAGGTTTAGCCTATTCCACTATGTCTCAATTGGGTTATATGATGTTAGCTCTAGGTATGGGGTCTTCTCGAAGTGCTTTATTTCATTTGATTACTCATGCTTATTCGAAAGCATTATTGTTTTTGGGATCGGGTTCTGTTATTCATTCAATGCAAACTATTGTTGGTTATTCTCCGACTAAAAGTCAAAATATGGTTTTTATGGGAGGTTTAAAAAAACATGTACCAATTACCAAAAGTGCGTTTTTATTAGGCACACTTTCTATTTGTGGGATTCCACCTCTTGCTTGTTTTTGGTCCAAAGATCAAATTCTTAATGATAGTTGGTTATATTCAGCAATTTTTGCAATAATAGCTTGGTCTACGGCGGGATTAACCGCATTTTATATGTTTCGGATCTATTTACTTACTTTTGAAGGACATTTAAATGCTCATTTTCAAAATTTCAGTGGAAAAAAAAAGACTTCCCTCTATTCAATATCTCTATGGGGTAAAGAAGGTTTTAAAGTCAATAACAAAAACTTTCATTTGTTAACTTTATTAATAATGACGAAAAAAAAAAGTGCTTATTTTTTTTCACAGAAAATAGATCGAATTGATGAGAATGCAAGAACTAGAAGCCAACCTTTTCTTACTATTTCTCGTTTTGGCAAGAAGAAAACTTTTGCGTATCCTTATGAATCGGATAATACTATATTATTTCCTATCCTTATATTAGTCTTCTTTACTTTCTTTGTTGGATTCATAGGAATTTCTTTTAATGGCGTCGATTTGGATATTTTATCCAAATGGTTAACCCCCTCGATAAATCTGTTACATCAAAATTCGAATTATTTAACAGATTGGTCGGAATTTGCGAAAGATGCAGTGTTTTCAGTTAGTCTAGCCTATCTTGGAATAATTATAGCATTTTTTTTTTATAAGCCTCCGTATTCCCCTTTTACAAATTTTGATTTAGTTAATTCATTAATTAAAACAAATCTTACGAGAATTTTTTCTGACAAGATCAAAAATGGGATATATGCTTGGTCATATAATCGTGGTTATATAGACGCTTTTTATGCAACATACTTAACAGGGACGATGAGAAGAGTGTCTGAATTCACTCATTTTTTTGATAGACAAGTAGTTGATGGAATTACAAATGGAGTTGGTCTTATGAGTTTTTTTGTAGGAGAGGCGATCAAATCTATTGGCGGCGGGCGCATTTCTTCGTATCTTTTCTTGTATTCTTCTTACGTCTCAATTTTTTTATTAATTGCTTATTTCTTATCTAGAAGATAAAATTTTCGCTATTCTATTCTTGAATCTAAACATACGAGGATAGAATAGTGAAAAAAAAAATAAAGCGTGAGTATTTAAAAGCTCAATTTCATCAATAAGAATCATTTTGTTATTTTTTCTTTCGGTTTTTTGATCCTAGATCAATTTCTTTCCTATCAAAAAAATCGGAAAATGTTACAAAATTTATATTAACCGCATTTAATATAAGTTCAAGACACATAAGAGCCCTAACCATATTTCGACTCGTGATCAATCCATATAGACCGACAGAAAATAAATAGGCACTCAAAATAAGTACATGCTCGAGCATCATTAACAAACTCCTTATCAATCTCGATTCATTTCAATATGAACAAAAATTTCACTAATTAGATTAACTCGAACATAGCAAGTAATAAAATAAAGAAATCGATTGGTAATAGATCGAACTAATAAAGTAAAGAATTTTTTTCTACATGAAGTCAAATAGAATAGAAAGGAAATGAATGTGATAGTCCAGAATACAGTTTGATTTTGATTCCCCCTTCTCAAAAGTGATTATTGACGAGCTACAGCAATTGCGCCTATTAACGCAACTAAAAGAATTATTGAAATGAGTTCAAATGGAAGAAAAAAATCTGTTGATAGATGAATCCCAATTTCTTGACTATTATTTATCAAATCTTGCTCTATAATCTGGTTTGATTTTGTAGTCCAAATAATCCCGTACCATGACGTATCTGGAATAGTAGTCATTAGTGAAGCAAAAAGACTTGTACAAACCACCGAAGTAACCCCATCTCCAACGGTCCAAGGATGAAAATCTTTGTAATATTCTGAACCATTCAGGAACATCACAGCAAAAATGATTAAAACATTTATGGCTCCTACGTAAATAAGGAGCTGCGCAGCAGCTACAAAATGGGAGT